GGCTGAGTATTAGGCGATAGATTGTAAATCTATATAGGAGGTTAAACCCTCTTTAACCAATGGCTTTGTAGTCGAAAAGACGTCAGACTGCAATTCTGAAAATGTAATGTTATTACCTTAGCTTAATGTATTAAGGTTTAAGAGGTATTCTCTTATCAGAAACTTTGAAGGCTACTAGTTTTTTTAACCTAAAACCTTTAGTAAATAAGTAGGAGAATAAATGGGTAGAGTAAAGGCGAAAAATTAATGGCTGCTGCCATTAATAGGTAATTCCTAGATGTCGGAATTAGAGATATTTTTGTTTTTGGTGAAGAAAATACTATAGAAGAAATAGCAATACGTAAGTAGTAAAACAATGTTAGGAGTGCTCTGAAGAGAAGAGCAGATAGTCATAAAATAGAAGCCCCCCTAAAAATAAATTCTTGTATTACTATTCATTTTGGTAAAAACCCTAAAAGAGGGGGCATTCCTCCTATCCTTAAAAGGGATAAAAATAAATTTAGTTTTAGCGGTTTTGAGTACAAATTTATAGTGGATAATTGGTTGAAATGAAAAATTTGGTTTGAGTGGAGGATAAAAACTACAGAAGAAGCTACTACAGCATAGGAAATAAAATAGATTGTTCATATTTGTTCATTAAATAGTATTGCTGCCAGTATTCAGCCCATGTGGTTGATAGAAGAGTAAGAAATAATTTTACGAGTAAAAGTTTGATTTAACCCCCCTAAAGCTCCTACCACCCCAGATATAATCGATGACACTATAATAACTAACATTGTTAGGTCAGATATTAAAAATCTTATTATAGTGATAGGGGCGATTTTTTGGATTGTTATTAAAGTAATTCCTTGAGGCCATGAAACTCCTTGTATTACTGGCGGGAATCAGTAGTGAAGAGGTGCTGCTCCTACTTTAAGTAAAAGGGCAACCAAAATAACTAAGTAAGATAAATTTTGAATGAAAAGCCTACATGGAGCACTTGCTAAAATAACAGAAGAACCTAAAGCTTGGATAAGAAAGTATTTTAATGTAGATTCCGAAGAATAACGATTTTCTGTTGATGAAAGGAGAGGGATGAATGATAAGAGATTTAATTCTAATCCTATTCATGCAATGAACCAAGAAGAAGAAGATACGGTGATTGCAACTCCTAGTAAAAGTGTAAACGCAAATAAAAGTTGAGAGGGTTTAAAAATTGTAATTAAAAAGAGAAATTAATTTTCATAGACGGGGTATGAGCCCATAAGCTTTACCTTAGCTTATCTTTTTGTCTATAAATTAGTGTAAAGGCACATAAAGTTTTGATCTTTAAAGAATTGGTGCGATTCCATTGTTTGTATGTACTGTGGTGAGTGAGTGAGTTAATAGCGGAGAGAATAAAGCTCTCATTATCCGCCCTATCAAGACGATCTTTTTATCAAGCACGCTATTTACTAGTGTAAAAGGTTTTATAGATTTTTATGATGATAAATAGTTTTTTATTGTGTAACTTTTTTAGAAAAATGCACTTCGGGGTGTTTTTTTAAAAAAACAGGCCTTATATATAATGTTTAATTAAATAAAATTAGATACTATGAGTTAAAATTAATATCTATATACATTTAGTAAATTTTAAATTTTACAGATTTTAATTAGATATATACTCCCTTTTAAACAACCATTTCATTTCCTCTAGAATCAATGAAATGGTTGAAAGGGAGTATATATCGTTTAAGATTACGAAGATCTTTTCTATTTATTAAAATATAAGGATTAATTTTTGATTATATTCTTAAATTAACTTTTAATAGCATGTTACAAGTAAAATTAATTAAAACTTTAACTTCTTATAAGTATTTATTTAATTATTAATTTTATATATAAATTCATACAAATATTTAAATAAAATTTTATTAAATAAATTAATTGTTTATAAAAATTTAAATTATTATCTAATACTTATAATACAATTATAAAAAATGTAAACTATTAACTTTAAATATTTAATTATAAATTCTTATTTGCCCCCAATAAGATAATATATTGTTATATAAATAATCCAAACTATTTAATCATTTTATAAATATTATAATTTAATTAATTAATTTATAATTCAATATATATAAGTTAAAGACAATTGTTATATTTAATTATAAAATTAATATAATTAAATTAAAAAAAAAGTAACTTTCTAAATAAATTTATTTAATTAAATGATAATTAAATAATAAGTTTAAAAGATCCTTATTTAATTAAAAGTTAAAAAAATTATTATTAAAATATTTATTATTTTTAATAAGTCACTAATTGAGTGAGCCTCCTCAGAGGGGGGATAAAATTCTTTTTGGTTGGAGAAAGTTAAATTGTTATATTTAAATATGTTATAAGTTACTATATTTATTGCAAATAAAATTTATAATTTATTATTTACATTTAGGTGGTTTTTTGTTTTTAGCAATAAGAGTTTGATTCTTGCTTCATTCTTGCAAATTGGGGGCATTTATATGAAAAATGTAATATGTGAGATAAAGTAGTATAGAATATTTATTTTAGATTTTCAGTGTTAAAAATTGATTTATAAATGAAATTTTAATTCAGCCCTTTAATAAAAACTGAGGTTAAATCTGTGCCAGCAGCCGCGGTTAGACTAATATGGTTGTAAGAATAGTTAGATTTGTAGTTAAAATTAAATTTTATACACAAGCGTTATGAAAATGAAAAGTGAAATTTATTATTTTTTAGTAACATTTGGAATTTTAAAATTATTTTGAAGCTATGAAGATTAAAATTTAAAATAGGATTAGATACCCTACTATATTTTTTTAAAAATACACAAGTCTGATTAGTAACAGTTATGTTCTTGAAAATTAAAGAATTTGGCGGTACTTTAGTCTAGTTAGAGGAACCTGTCTCGTAAACGATAGTCCACGAAAAATCTTACTTCTTTTTGTAATTCAGTATGTATACCGTCATTATTAAGCAGTTTTAAAAGGAACTTGCTACAATAGCTATTAGTTAGAATATTAGATCAAGGTGCAGCCAATATGGAAGAGAGGATGGGTTACAATAATATTTAATTATCGCGGAATAGAAAATTTATTTTTTCTATTAAGATGGATTTAATAGTAATAAAATTATAATAAGGTTTTATGGTAAAAGCTCTATAGTGTGTACACATCGCCCGTCGCTCTCATTAATTAACGTGAGATAAGTCGTAACAAAGTAGGTGTGCTGGAAAGTGCACCTAGAAAAATATAAATTATAGCTTAAAAAGCATCTCGTTTACGTTGAGAAGATCTCTATAATGTTGGAGTAATTTAAATTGTTAAATTAATATTGTAGTTGTATACTGATTATTTTTAATTTAAAAGTCAACTTGTTTTATTTAAATATGTATATGTTTAATTTTTTAGAAAAATTTAAATAAATAATTGAGGAAGTATCTTTAAAAAAAACCTTAATTTAAAACTAAAGCTTATAAGTACCGTAAGGGAAAGTTAAAATTTGCGGAAAAGAAAATATATTTTGTACCTTTGGTATCAGGGACTATCAATATAATTTAAAAATTTTTAATATTCTCGAAGTAAGGTGAGCTAATTTAATAAAAGTTTTTATGTTGTAAATTGAAACTTAATAATGTTATTTTAGTGGTGATATGTCAGTCGTACCTTATATATCTAGTTATCTTTGAAATAAATTTAATTTAACTTTTACGAAAACCTTTGTAAAGTTATATCTTTAAAGGGAAGAGCTTTTAAAGATTATTTTGTAATATGATTTTTAAAATATTAATTGTAGAATTAGGCTTAAGATCAGCCCTGTTATTAGTACGTTGTAGTTAACACAATAATCCAAAATGTTTTATTTAAATCTAATTAAGTAAAAGATATTTTTTTTAAACAGAATTTAAAAATAAAAAATGATTGTATTAGTATAATGTTTTGTGATTTGTAATAAATAGAATAAGAAATTCATTTTAAACACTTTTCGCTGCAATCAAGGAACTCGGCAAAAATAATTTTCGCCTGTTTATCAAAAACATGTCTACTGGGATAAAATGTGTAGTCTGGCCTGCCCACTGAAATTTAAAGGGCCGCGGTATCTGAACCGTGCTAAGGTAGCATAATCAATAGTCTCTTAATTGGGGTCTAGAATGAACGGTCGGACGAAAAATTAGCTGTCTTGGGTGTAAAATTGAACTTTACTTTTAAGTGAAAAGGCTTAAATTCAATGAAGGGACGATAAGACCCTATGAAGCTTAATGTAAATTATTTTAAAGTAATTTTAAATAATTGGGTGTTTTATTTTTATAATGTTTACATTGTGCTGGGGCGGCTGTAATATAAATTTAACTGTTATTCGGTAAAAAATAATTATATTTAGACAAACTTGATCCTTTACTTACGGATTACAAGATTTAAGTTACTCTAGGGATAACAGCGTAATTCTTCTTGAGAGTTCATATCGACAGAAGTAGTTGCGACCTCGATGTTGAATTAAAATTTCATTAAGGTGTAGGAGCTTTAATAGTAGGTCTGTTCGACCTTTAAAATTTTACATGATTTGAGTTCAGACCGGCGTGAGCCAGGTTAGTTTCTATCTTTTATTTGTATAAAATCACTCTAGTACGAAAGGAGAAAGTGGTTGGAAAATTTTCTTTATTAAGATGAATTTTAATTACTTTGGCAGATGAATGCACTAGATTTAGGATCTAATCATATAGAAAAATTACTATAAGTAATATAAATTCGACTCAAAAATTTATAGTTGTGAAAGGTCGAAATCATACTATTAGTTAAATTTGTAAACTACTTAATTTTAGTAATTTTTGTGTTGGTTGCGGTAGCTTTTGTTACTTTACTAGAGCGTAAGATTTTAGGTTATATTCAAATTCGTAAGGGACCAAATAAAGTTGGTTACGCAGGGATCCTTCAACCGTTTGCTGATGCTGTGAAGCTGTTTACGAAGGAACAAACTTTTCCTACTTTATCTAATTTTGTCCCTTATTATTTATCGCCGGTCTTTAGATTATTTGTAGCTTTATTAGTTTGAGCAGTAATACCTTACGAGATAGGTTTAGTAAGGTTTAAAATAAGGATCTTATTTTTTTTATGCTGTACTAGGTTGGGAGTATACACAACAATGGGGGCTGGTTGAGCTTCTAATTCTAAGTATTCATTGTTAGGTTGTTTACGGGCTGTAGCTCAAACTATTTCTTACGAGGTAAGGCTAGCTTTAATTTTATTAAGATTTTTGCTATTAATTGGTGGAGTCGACCTTTCTTTTTTTTCTTTATATCAACGTTATATTAGGTTTATTATTTTAACTTTACCTTTAGCTCTTATTTGATTTGCTTCTTGTTTAGCTGAAACTAACCGAACTCCTTTTGATTTTGCAGAAGGTGAGTCTGAGTTAGTATCTGGTTTTAATACTGAGTACAGAGCAGGAGGATTTGCACTAATTTTTATGGCTGAGTATGCCAGAATTTTATTTATAAGAGTTTTATTTGCTATTATTTTTTTAGGTGGGGCTTTAATAACAATAATATTTTATTTTAAAGCTATATTCATTAGATTTTGTTTTGTTTGGGTACGTGGAACTCTTCCTCGGTTTCGTTATGATAAACTTATGTATTTAGCTTGGAAAAGGTTTCTTCCTGTAGCTCTTAATTACTTGTTATTTTATTTTGGTCTTAAAATTATATTTAGAGTAATACTACTGTAGTTGTACAAATTTTAGGAAAGTTATTAAGAGAATCGAACCCTTTTATAGTGCTTTCAAAACACCCACTTTCCTTAAAGATAAATAACTCGTTAATCTAAAAATTTATCTCAAAGTAATAATATGAGCGGGTTTACAACATAGTATAAGAAATACACAACAGTTAAAATTTGTCCAGTTAATACATAAGGATCTTCAACAGGTCGAGCCCCGATTCAAGTTAAAAGAACTACTGTAGCTACTATAAATCAAAATAAAATTTGATTTAATGGGTAAAACGTTAGCCTTCGAAATTTAGCTTTATGTGTAAATGGTAAAATAAATAAGATAGCTACCGATATCGCTAAAGCGATTACTCCTCCTAATTTATTAGGGATTGATCGGAGAATGGCATAGGCAAATAAAAAATATCATTCTGGTTGAATGTGGGCTGGAGTAACAAGCGGGTTAGCCGGAATAAAATTGTCTGGGTCTCCTAAGAGGTACGGATCTAAAAGTGTAATTATTACTAGAGCTATGAGTATCACGATAAAACCTACGATGTCTTTAAAGGAAAAGTAAGGGTGGAAAGGAATTTTATCTACTTGCGAAGAAACCCCTAGTGGATTATTTGAACCTGTTTGGTGTAAGAATAGAATATGGACTATAGTCGCTGCTGCAACAGCAAACGGAAATAAGAAATGGAATGTAAAGAAACGAGTTAGTGTGGCGTTGTCGACAGCGAATCCACCTCAAATTCATTGAACTAAATCTGTTCCAATATAAGGAATTGCTGAAAATAAATTAGTAATAACTGTAGCTCCTCAAAATGACATTTGCCCCCATGGTAATACATAACCAAGGAAAGCTGTCGCTATAGTAAGAAATAAAATTACAACGCCTACTATTCAAGTATGTATAAATATAAATGACCCATAGTAAATACCTCGTCCGATATGCATATACAAACAAATAAAAAAAAAAGAAGCTCCGTTAGCGTGTAATGTTCGTAATAGCCACCCGAAATTTACGTCTCGACAAATATGGGCTACACTAGAGAAAGCTAAGTCAATGTGGGCTGTATAGTGCATAGCTAAAAATAATCCTGTGGCAATTTGAACAATTAGACAAAGCCCTAAAAGAGAGCCGAAATTTCATAAAATTGAAATATTAGCAGGCGTAGGGAGGTCAATTAGAGCTCCGTTTGCAATTTTAAATAATGGGTGAGTTTTTCGTATAGGTCTTGTCATTAATTTAATCGTAGTGGGCCAAAATGTGTATAAGTAATTTTTACAACTACAATAAGAGTTAGAAGTAAGTATAAAATAATAAAGATAGTTATACTTATAGCTGATAAATTATAAATAGTTCTTAAAACAACAGGTGGACTATTTGAAATTTGGTTTGGTCTAATAAAAGATATTTCTATCACTAACTGGTGAAGCCTAAGTAGGGGGTCTACTAAAATTACTACAAATCTTATGGTTATCCCTATAAGTGTTACACTAGTTAAAAGAGGAGGAATCGAAAAAGATTCATTTGGGGCTAGGGATGCTACATAAATAAACAATACTAATATAGCACCTAAAAAAATCAAAAATAAAATATAAGAAAACCAAGTTGTTTTAGATAGGAAGCTGGTTATTCCTGCAATTAAAATAGTTTGGATTAAAAGAGATACTCCTATGGCTAGTGGGTGTGTAATTTGTGTAAATAAGATTGATAAGAATACAGTTATTATTGTTGACAAGTATAATAAAGAAATATCAGAAAATAGTTTAAATTAAGATGTTAGTTTTGGGAATTAACGATGGAAGAATTCTTTCTTTTCTGAAGCTTTGGGAAAATATTTTTCATTTCTGACTTACAAGACCAGTGTTTTTTAATAAACTACCAAGGCGTTTATAACAATGTTTTACTACAAATGTCAATTTCAGGGTCTTTAATTTTAATAATTCCAGTATTCATACTATTGTGTGGCCTTTTATCTTTTGTTGGTAGTCGTAAGCATTTATTAAGAACTCTCTTGAGGTTAGAATATATTATGTTAAGAATTTTTTGATTCATAAGTTTTGTGATTGCAACTTTAGGAGGGGAAGGTTATTTTCTACTTTTTTTTCTCACTTTAGCTGCTTGTGAGGGGGCGTTAGGGCTTGCTTTGTTGGTTTCTGTTGTACGCACTCATGGTAGTGACAATTTTAGTAGTTTCACAGTTCTTCAATGTTAAAGTTTATCTTTTTTACTTTATTGATAAGGTTTTGCTCAACAAGTTGAGTTTCTGTGCAAAGTTTGTTATTTTTAGGTAGCTTAATTTTTGGGGTCACTATAAGAGGTGGGTTCAGCGTTAACTGCCTCGGAACTCAGCTAGGTATTGATTCAGTTAGTTATATTTTAATCTTATTAAGGTTTTGAATTACTGCTTTAGTTGTAAAAGGTAGCCAAGGTGTTAATAAGAGTGGAAATTTTTCAGGTTTATTCTTGTGTATAAATATATTTTTATTGGTAAGTTTGGTTTTAACTTTTTCCTGTACGGATTATTTATTATTTTATATTTGCTTTGAAAGGTCTCTTATTCCTACTCTAATTCTTATTTTAGGTTGAGGCTACCAGCCGGAGCGTATTCAAGCTGGGGTTTATATGTTGTTTTACACTCTTTTTGGGTCTCTTCCATTGTTAGTATCTATTTTTAGAGTTTATAGCATAGGAGGAACTTTGACATTTTATCTTCACCCAGAAGTAAATAGGTTAAGATTTGTAAATTTTATTTGATATTTTTGTACAGTATTTGCATTTGTTGTTAAACTTCCTATATTTATAGTTCATTTATGACTACCTAAAGCTCATGTAGAAGCCCCTGTTGCTGGTTCTATAATTTTAGCTGGGGTTTTACTAAAATTGGGAGGCTACGGTTTGGTTCGAGTTATACCTATGTTCACAATGATTAGAAAAGAATTTTCTTGGCTTTGAGTTAGATTCGGGCTTATAGGTGGTTTTATTGTAAGTGTTATATGTTTATTACAGACTGATATAAAAGCTCTTATTGCTTATTCTTCTGTAGCTCATATAGGGATAGTATTATGCGGGCTTATATTGTTTAGATGATGAGGAGTAGCAGGAGCTGTTGTAGTAATAGTAGGTCACGGATTATGTTCATCTGGTTTGTTTTGTATAGCGAATATAGTTTATGAGCGCTTAGGGAGGCGAAGCCTTATAATTAATAAAGGTTTAATAAATTTTATACCTAGAATAGCTCTATGATGGTTTTTATTAAGAGCAGGTAACATGGCAGCGCCCCCAACTTTAAATCTTTTAGGAGAGATTAGTTTAATTGTTAGAATTTTATCTTGGTGTAAAATTGGGGCTATTGGTGTAGGACTTTTGTCTTTTTTTAGTGCTGCCTATACTTTGTATATATTTTCTATAACTCAGCACGGAAAGTTTTTTAGTTCTGTTTTTTCATGTTGTTCTGGCCAGACTCGAGAATACCTCGTTTTAATGCTTCATTGACTTCCTTTAAATGTTATAATTTTAAAATCAGGTCCTTTATTCTTACTTTAATGATCTAGGTAGTTTAAAAAAACCGTCGGTTTGTGAATTCGAAAATGTGTGTATACACCTTAGATAGTGTTATGATATATTGCTGTAAATTTAAGCAGAATAGTTTTTCTAGTTGTTTTGTCTTCCTCTTCTTTAATTAGGTCTTTGTATATAGTTTTTAAAGATTTTAGTTATTATATTGAGTGAGAGATTATTACTTTAAATTCTTCTTCTTTAGAAATAACTTTGATTTTGGATTGAATATCTTTGATGTTTCTTTCTTTTGTAAGTTTTATTTCCGCTATGGTGTTATTCTATAGTGGTGGGTATATAGCTGGGGATCCAAATATATCTCGGTTTATATACTTGGTTTTAGGTTTCGTTGCATCAATAGGGTTTTTAATTATTAGTCCAAATATGGTTAGAATTCTTTTAGGCTGGGATGGGTTGGGTCTTGTCTCATACGCCCTGGTAATTTATTACCAGAATGAAAAGTCTATAAATGCTGGAATACTTACTGCTCTTTCAAATCGAATTGGAGACGTTGCTATTTTATTGAGTATTGCTTTAATATTTGATTTAGGTGGGTGAAGTTTTATTTTTTATACTAGGGGCGGCAGGTTAAACCAAATTTCTGGTTTAGTAGGTTTAGTGATTTTGGCTAGTATAACCAAGAGGGCGCAAATTCCGTTTTCAGCATGGTTACCGGCTGCCATAGCAGCCCCTACACCTGTTTCTGCATTAGTACATTCTTCAACTTTAGTAACTGCTGGTGTTTATCTTTTAATTCGATTTAGACCTGCTTTAGTGGGGTTAGGGCAAGAAATTTTACTTTTACTCGCTAGGTTGACTATATTTATAGCTGGATTAGGAGCAAATTTTGAAACTGACCTAAAAAAAATTATTGCTTTGTCTACTTTAAGTCAGTTAGGGGTTATAATAAGTATTTTAGCTATAGGATATTATAAGTTAGCTTTTTTTCATTTATTAGCTCACGCTTTATTTAAAGCTTTACTTTTCATGTGTGCTGGGTCTGTTATTCATAGCGTAGGGGGAACCCAGGATATCCGAGCTATAGGAGGTCTTATTCATGTTATGCCTTTAAGTGTTACTAGGATAAATTTGGCAAATTTAGCTTTATGTGGGACACCTTTTTTAGCTGGTTTTTATTCTAAAGATTTAATTCTGGAGGTAGCTTTTTTAAGAACTTCAAATGAACTTTCTTTTTGGTTTTTGGTTTTTGCTACTGGTTTAACTGTTTGTTACACTTTCCGTTTAGTTTATTATAGTGTAAGAGGGGATTACAACTTATTAGCTCTTACAGCTGTAAGAGATGAAGATTGAATAATAACTTCTCCTATACTTTTTTTAGGCGCCGGAGCTATTAGAGGTGGGGCGTTATTGTCTTGACTTATTTTCCCAGCTCCTTGGATGATTTGTCTCCCTTTAAGTTTTAAGACTTTAGCCTTAGTTGTAAGGTTTGTGGGGGGATTTGTAGGATATTCTTTAAATTTAATACAAGAAAATTATTCTTTAGCATCTATCTCTAATTATTTAACTGTTGTATTTGCTGGGTCAATATGATTTATACCTTTCTTATCAACTCGAGGGGTTAGAAAATCTATTTTAAAACTAGGCTCTTACTACCAGCAGTTTGGTGATGGAGGTTGATTAGAGTATTATGGAGCTCAAGGAGCTTATTCTAGGTTTATAAAATCTTCTAGTTTTCTTCAGACAGCTCAAGATAATGGTATCAAAATCTATATAATCATATTTATATTTTGATTAATTTTATTAGCAGCTGTGTTATTTTAAACTTATGTAGCTTACAATAGAGCACCACATTGAAGCTGTGGGGGTGGCGAGATCGCCTTTAAGTATTTTTAAAAGGAGTTTTACCTTTGGTTTTACAATGAAAATGTAATGTGTTTATTACACCATAAAAACAGGGGTAAAAACGGACTTTAACCGCTTAAATAAAAAGTTAGAAGCTTTCTTTTGCTACAGCTTACCCCCAAGGTTTAGTTAGAAGATTTCTTCATTTTTGTTATTAACAGTAACATGCCTCTCTTTGGCTTTAACTAAAAAATTAGAGGTGACACCACCAAAATTTAGGTCGAAACTAAATGCAACAATTCGCTTTCTAATTAATCTAAAGTTAGCTCAATTAGAGCACTTTTTGAATGCAACCCAAATGTCATTTTTGACTATAACTTTAGTCAGCCCACTCTAACGCTCCTTGATTTCATTCATGGTAGAGGCCTAAAAGAAGAATTAAAATAAAAAATCCTCCAACAAAAACTCAGCTTTTAATATTAGTAAATCTTATAATAGGGGCTAGAGGTAAAAGAAGAGTAATTTCTACATCGAAAATCAAAAAAATTACTGCAATTAAGAAAAATCGAAGTGAAAACGGAAGACGGGCTGACCCTTTGGGATCAAACCCACATTCAAAAGGAGAATTTTTTTCTCGGTCTAAAATAGTTTTTTTTGCTAGAATCGAAGAAATTAATATTACTGCTGTACTAATAATTAAAATTGTAGTTGTAAATAAAGTTATTAATAAAATTATTTTTCCTGGAAATCCCAGACTTATTGATTGGAAGTCAATTATACTTTGTATATTAGAAAAATTAGTTTAACCTCCTCATCAGTAAATAGAGATATATAAGAAAAGTCATACTACATCTACAAAGTGTCAGTACCAAGCTGCTGCTTCAAAGCCAAAATGGTGGTTTGCTGAGAAGTGGCATATATATATTCGGTACAAGCAGACTAGTAAGAAAGAAGAGCCAATGATTACATGAAGACCATGAAACCCTGTAGCTACAAAGAAAGTTGAGCCATAAACTGAGTCAGCGATTGTGAACGGAGCTTCATAGTACTCTAAAGCTTGAAGGGCTGTAAAATATACACCTAGGAAAACAGTTAGCGCTAAGCTTTGAAGTCTTTGTGAATGGTTAGATTCTATTAAAGAGTGATGTGATCAAGTTACAGTTGCCCCTCTGGCCAATAAAATAGCTGTATTTAATAGAGGAATTTGGAATGGGTTAAAAGATTGAATCCCTACTGGAGGTCAGCAGCTTCCTAATTCGACTGTAGGTGAGAGTCTACTGTGAAAGAAAGCTCAAAAAAAGGAGAAAAAAAATAAGACTTCAGATGTAATAAATAGAATTATACCTCATTGAAGCCCAATTACTACCCGTCTAGTGTGAAGGCCTTGGTAAGTTCCTTCTCGTGTAATATCTCGTCATCATTGAATTATAGTTAAAATTGTTGCTAAAAGACCTATAAGTAATAAGTCTATATTAAATTGATGAAATCATTTAACAAGTCCTGTAGTGATTATTATAGCTCTAATAGAGCCAGTAAGAGGTCAAGGACTTATATCAACTAAATGGTATGTGTGGTTATGAGACGCCATTGGTTAGTTAACTTCTCTAGCGTATAAACTTCTGAGTACAGCAAATACATAAGACTGAATTACAGCAACGGCTGATTCTAGAAGAAGAAGGAGAATTTGTGAAAAAATTAAAATTCTAAGTAGGGATGTGGATAGAGAAGGTCCTGTGTTTCCTAATAAAGTTAAAAGAAGATGTCCTGCAATTATATTAGCAGCTAATCGAACTGCTAGAGTTCCAGGTCGGATTACATTTCTAACCGTTTCAATTAGTACTATAAACGGTATTAAAACTCCAGGAGTTCCTAGTGGGACTAAGTGGGCAAATATATGTTGTGTATGGTTAACCCACCCGAAAATTATGAATGACACTCAAAGTGGTAGAGCTAACGTAAGAGTTATTGCTAAATGACTTGTTCTTGTAAATACGTACGGTAAAAGACCTAAAAAATTATTGAATACAATCAGTCTGAATAACCTAACAAACAAAATTCTTCCGTTTGAGTTATGTGGGCCAAGTAAAACTTTGAATTCTTTATGTAAAGTTTTAGTAATAGAAGTTCACAAAACAATTCAGCGAGACGGTATAGCTCATAGTCCGTAAGGAATAAATACTAAACCTAATAAGGTAGATAATCAGTTAAGAGATAAATTTATAACTCTTGAAGTAGGGTCAAATCTGGCAAATAAGTTTCTTATCATTTTCAGTTTAAATTTGGTGATATTACATCTCTAGATGGGGATTCTATTTTATGAGGTGTTTTTAAAAAATAATTTAAAATTAAAAAAAATATAAATCTAATGGAAAAAAAAATAAATAAATTTAATCAAAGGAGAGGAGCTATTTGTGGGATTTAAAAATATCAGAATTAGTCTGATAACTTAGGTTTGACAAACCTATGTTATAAATTAACTAATTTTTAGTGGTCATTAGAAGTAGACGGGTTTACTATAATAGGTTTAAAAGACCTACACTTACTTTCAGTCACCTAATGAAGCATCTCTAGATGCTGAGATTCAGTCTAGAAAAACGTCGGTTGAAGTTCTTTCAATTACAATTGGTATAAATCTGTGGTTAGCACCGCAGATTTCTGAGCATTGACCATAGAATAAGCCTGGCCGATTAATTGTAAAGCTAAGTTGGTTAAGTCGGCCTGGAATTGCATCGGCTTTAACTCCTAGGGCTGGGATAGTTCAAGAGTGGATTACGTCAGCAGCTGAAACTAGTAGCCGTACTTGTGTATTTATAGGTAGAATTGTTCGATTATCCACATCTAGTAACCGAAATCCGTTGTCACTGAGTTCATTAGACGGAATTATATAAGAGTCGAATCTTACTTGGAGGAAATCAGAGTATTCATACCTTCAATATCATTGGTGGCCAATAGCTTTTAAGGTTACTCTAGGTTTATCTACTTCATCTAACAAGTATAGTAAGCGAAGTGAAGGAAGAGCAATAAAAATTAAAATTAAAGCCGGTAGGACTGTCCAGATAATTTCGATTGTTTGACCTTCTATTAGGAACCGATTAGTTAATTTATTAAAAAATAACGAGGCTATTATGTAACCAACAAGAGTTGTAATGAGAATAAGAACTAGTATAGCGTGGTCATGAAAGAAAATTAATTGTTCTATAAGGGGGGAAGCTCTATCTTGAAATCTTAATCTTGATCATCTTGCCATTAAACAAATTGTTTCTAAAAGAAATGAATTTTCCTATTAGGAGCTTAAATCCTATGCAATGATCTGCCATTTTAGATTAAATGATTATAAAATCTGAAAAATAAATAATCCAGATGTTTGAAAATCTGCGCTTAAAAGCTTTTTATAAATTAATTAGTAATTTTAGGAATTTCTGCGAATCTATGGTGCGCCGGTGGGTATTCTTGTCGCCATTCAATAGATGTTGCTAGAGATAAAGAGAATATTACTGGTCGGTATGATGAAAGAGCTTCTCACACTACAATTACAAATCCTAGGACCGCGATAAGGGAAATAGTAGACCCGATAGATGAAACCATATTTCATGTCGTGTAGGCATCGGGGTAGTCTGAATACCGTCGTGGTATTCCATTAAGCCCAAGGAAATGTTGTGGGAAAAATGTAATATTGACTCCTACAAATATAGTAACAAAATGAATTTTTAATCATTTAGGAAGCATAGAAAGTCCTGTGAAAAGCGGGAATCAGTGAGCAATTCCTGCAAAGATTCCGAATACAGCTCCTATGGATAGGACGTAGTGGAAGTGTGCTACTACATAATAAGTATCATGAAGAATAATATCAATAGAAGAGTTTGCTAAAACAACACCGGTCAGTCCACCTACTGTAAAAAGAAAAACAAATCCTAAGGCTCATAGTAAAGAAGGTCTATATGTAAATTTATTTCCATGTAGCGTACCCAGTCAACTGAAAATTTTAATTCCCGTAGGTACTGCAATAATTATAGTAGCTGATGTAAAGTAAGCTCGAGTATCAACGTCTATTCCTACTGTAAATATATGGTGTGCTCAGACTACGAATCCTAGGACTCCAATAGCTATTATAGCATAAATTATACCAAGAGTACCGAAAGTTTCTTTTTTTCTAGATTCTTGCCTAATAATATGAGAAATTATACCGAAGGCTGGTAGAATAAGAATATAGACTTCTGGGTGTCCGAAAAATCAAAATAGGTGTTGGTATAGAATTGGATCTCCACCACCAGCTGGGTCGAAAAATGAAGTATTTAAATTACGGTCTGTAAGAAGTATAGTAATAGCACCTGCTAAAACTGGTAGTGATAGTAGAAGCAACACAGCAGTTAAAAAGACTGACCATACAAATAAAGGTATACGGTCTCTTAATATACCAGTGGTTCGTATATTAATTACTGTTGATAAAAAGTTGGCCGCCCCTAGAATCGAAGAAACCCCAGCTAAGTGAAGTGAAAAAATACCTAAATCTACTGACGCCCCGGCGTGGGCAATACCTCCGGCTAGTGGTGGGTAAACTGTTCATCCTGTACCTACACCTCTTTCTACTATACCTCTAGAAAGAAGTAATGTTAGGGATGGGGGTAGAAGTCAGAATCTTATGTTGTTTATCCGTGGGAAAGCTATATCTGGGGCTCCTAGTATTAGTGGAACCAATCAATTTCCGAATCCACCAATCATAATAGGTATAACTATGAAGAAAATTATTACAAAAGCGTGCGCTGTAACAACTACATTATAAATTTGATCATTACCAATAAGTCTTCCTGGTTGACCTAATTCAGCTCGAATTAAAAGTCTTAGAGCTGTCCCTACTATTCCAGCTCAAGCTCCTAATATAAAGTATAAGGTACCAATATCCTTGTGGTTTGTTGACAATAGCCAACGTTGCGGTTGAAT